ATAACGGATTCGAAATTGTAACCAAGCATCGCCCATTGGTTCTATACCCGATTCATAACTAGAAAGCTTCTCTGGTCCTTTGCTAATCGGGGCTAAAACTGCGGAAATTAAAAATGCCAAAATCGGAATAACGTTTGATATTATTAGAAATGCCCAGAAAATATCATATTTGTAAAGCAGAAACATAGACGAACTCCTTTGAATGTGAAAAATATACCGAATTTGTCGATTCGAATTGGAATTCATTGTCAAGTCATCGGTAACAGGTTAGTCAAAACCAAAATGCATTTTGGTCGAACCACACAGTTTCACTTGTTTGCTGTGATGTCTCGTTTCTCGATTGTACTCCTATTTTCATTACACTTCCTTCGATTTTATTTCAGTATAGTATAAATCTCTTATACAAACAAAACAAATAAAACTCTCTTGCTTTCACCTCGTTTCGGCCTTTTAGAAAAAAAAAAATTCCAAATAGAATTCTCATTTTGATTTCGAATTTTTTAATATTTGAATTCGAAATGCAATCGATTTTGATTCTATTTTCTATATATATTTTGTTTTCTGTTTATGAAAAGATCTTCGTTTTTCAAACGCGGACGTGTCGACAAATACAGTAATCCGTTCCTATATCCATGTGACTTACTATTCGATTTGAGTGGGGTTAGGTTGGAGTTTTCATTTTTAACCGGATTCATGTCATGATTTTGCCTCCTTTACTGTCCACAATCAAAGAGTTAGTGAGACTTCTTTTCCTTGGTATACCCACTCATTTTTGGTGAATTTTTGGAGGCAAAATCATATGGAATTCACATACGAAAAAAATGAATTACTAGGTTTCTTTATCCGAGATTCGAAAAAAAAAATAACGATTGAAACGGGCTTTTGTTTTCCGTTTTATGTTCTGCTCTGAACGAGTCCCCCATAAGCAAGCTTATGGGAATGATTTTATTTCGATGAACCAAGCAACCACGAGCGACCGGTTACAAACAACAAAAAATACAGTAATTGAGTAAATGAAAACTATAGAACTTTTTGTATTTCAATTTGGATTATTATATTATTATAGGGCTATACGGACTCGAACCGTAGACCTTCTCGGTAAAAGAGATCGAACTGATTCTTATCAAAATGATTCGAACTCTTTCAAAGACCCAACATGCATTTTTTTTTGCATTGGGCTCTTTCATTAACTGCTAGAAATATCAGTTAGTCTACCATATTTTTTTTTCTTGACAGAAAAATAAGGAAATGGCTCCACGTGCTCGGATTCATTATTTGGATTGTGATATAGGAGCACTACCAAAGTGTTTCAAAGAAAGGTTATCTTGACGTAGGTTTGCTTCTGGCCTAGATTAACCTAAGTTAAATGGAGTCTCTATCATCCTGATTAAAGAATCAAATATGAAACTTCATACGCCTTAAGGTTCATAGGACAAAAAGAGAATTTTTGAGGTCCTTATACTCATTATGCCTAGCATTGAATAGACTAGGTATTCACCTTATCAATATCTCAAATCAATGATGGATTCCATTTGGTTCCTAAATGGGAACCTGAATCGAACCGAACCATTTGTCAGGCTATTGTTCTCTTGTTTTGTTCCCTAAAAATCCTGGAGTCAGACATTGATTTCTCAAAAAGATCAATTCTTTGATTGCATGATGGACTCTTCTGAAAAACATTGGCGCACGTGTAAACGAGGTGCTCTACCTAACTGAGCTATAGCCCTTGTGCTTGTGATACATATTTTATCATATTATGGAGATAATTTCTTGTCAAGATGAATATCCCATGATCCAACATCGTATCTCTTTGATCTTTTTGATTGGTATTGCTTCGAAGTCTTATTGGATTTATAATCCATCAATGGGAGGGGTCTTTTTTTTTTTCTCCTTATAATGATAAATGACCTACTTAACTCAGTGGTTAGAGTATTGCTTTCATACGGCAGGAGTCATTGGTTCAAATCCAATAGTAGGTAGAACTTATTAGATACCATGGTCAATGGTATCTAATAAGTTTTTCTACTTACTGATTTTGTATCTTTTCTATCCTATTCGATTTGATTTTCGAATTGAAACTAAAACTTTTTTCCTTACATCAGAATCCGATTCCCCTTGATTGTATTTGATTGGATTCAATCGGAAGAATCCATATGTGTATAAACACAAATTCTTTTGATTAGGATTATTCGATTCGGGCGCACCGACTAGTTACGAAATCACATTGAGAACCTCTACTCGTGTCCTAGCTCGTCTGAGAGCTAGATTTGCCTCAATTGTTTGTCTCTTACTTTCAGCTTTCCTCAAGCCGGCTTCCGCTATTTCAAGAGTTTGCTGAGCTTCTTGGGGATCAATGTCACTACTCTTCTCCGCATCATTTACTAAAATGGTGATCTCATTATTACCTATTCTAGCAAAACCGCCCATCAGAGCCATCGTTAACCATTGGTCATTAAAGCGTATTCTCAAAATACCTATATCTACAGCTGTGGCAATAGGC